GTTATCATAGCTTAGTTATCATAGCTTATTATTAAAGCATAGCACTGAAAATGCTAAGACGGTTTACACCTGATTTAACACAAGGTCTTGGTCTTAAACCCCATATTACTTATACTCCTTAATTATACATGCAAGTCTCACCACAACAGTGAAACAGCCCAACACTACAACCATGGAGCAGGTATAAGGCACCAAGCCCACAACACCAAGCTAACCAAGCCACACCCCCACGGGCCCGCAGCAGTAGTTAATATTAGGCCATAAGCGAAAGCTTGACCTAGCAAAGGACAACCAGGGTTGGTTAATACCCGTGCCAGCGACCGCGGTTACACGACAGACCCAAAATAATATTAACGGCGTAAAGCACGACCAAATAATTGTCCACCACTTAGGAACGAAACCAAACTGGGCCGTAAAAAGCCATAAGCCATAATAAGCCCCACCTAACAACAAACAACTTCCACTCGTGAAAGCTAGGACACAAACTAAGATTAGATACCTTACTATGCCTAACCATAACACAACAACAAATCACTAGTTGTTCGCCAAATAACTACGAGTAAAAACTTAAAATTTAAAAGACTTGACGGTACCCCACAACAGCCTAGAGGAGCCTGTTCAATAACCGATACTCCACGATTAATCCAACCCACCCTAGCCCACCAGTCTATATACCGCCGTCGCCAGCCTACCTTATGAAAGAAACAAAGTAAGCCAAATAGTCACACACTAGCACGACAGGTCGAGGTGTAACTCATGGGGGGGACCAAGAATGGGCTACATTTTCTAAATTAGATAATACGAATTAAACCATGAAACAAGAAACTGAAGGCGGATTTAGCAGTATACTACGAACAAAATACCTAGTTGAAATTAACGCAATGGGGTGCGTACACACCGCCCGTCATCCCTGTCAACTAAAATAAAACATCCATAATACTAACACAACCCATAAAGCAGGGCAAGTCGTAACACGGTAAGCGTACTGGAAAGTGCGCTTAGAAACAAAAAGTAGCTTACAATAAAGCACTCGACCTACACTCGAACGACATTTACCTTTAATCTTTTTGAGCCGACTAAACTACACAAATATATTAATGTAACTAAACAAAACATTTGACCCACCAAGTAGATGCGATCGAACAGTAAACAACCAATCAGTACCGCAAGGGACAACCATAAGCAACAAACAGCAAAGATTAACCCTTGTACCTTTCGCATCATGGTTTAGCAAGAAACCACAGACAAGAAGAATCATAGCCTTCACCCCGAAACCAGATGAGCTACTTTAAAGCAGCTTAATGAGCACACCCTTCTCTGTAGCAAAAGAGTGGGAAGACTTAAAAGTAGAGGTGAAACGCCTACCGAATCTGGAGATAGCTGGCTACCCCAAAAAGAATCTAAGTTCAACCTTAAACCAAAACAATATTCCCTTATTGACCTTAAGGATAATCAATAAAGGTACAGCTTTATTGATACAGGATACAACCTGAATTTGAGAGAACAAAAAACACACCACCAGTAGGCCTTAAAGCAGCCACCCAACAAAATATCGTTATAGAATTAACCATAAAAACCCAAAAATCAACCAAAAACTCCAAATTAACTAAAGGTAGACCTATAAATATAGGTATTATTATGCTAAAACTAATAATAAGACAACCTCTCTTCAATGCACCTTTCCCCTAGACCGGATAAACCACTAGCCTTTAACAGACCAAAACAGGCATAAACCAAACCAATACCTACCCAAAAACAAACTGTGACCCCAACACAGGAGCATTAAAAAGAAAGATAAAACATTATAAAAGGAACTCGGCAAACACAGACCCCAACTGTTTAACAAAAACATAACCTTTAGCCAAACAAATATTAAAGGCGACGCCTGCCCGGTGAACAATTAAACGGCCGCGGTATCCTAACCGTGCAAAGGTAGCATAATCATTTGTCTACTAATTATAGACCTGTATGAAAGGCAAAATGAGGGTCTAACTGTCTCTTATAATAAGTCAATTAAACTGATCTCCTAGTAAAAAAGCTAGAATACCACCACAAGACCAGAAGACCCTGTGAAGCTTAAACTAAACTATTAAACCACATAATAGCTACTTTCGGTTGGGGCGACCTTGGAAAAAAAAAGAACTTCCAACACATGACATTCCTCATACCAATCAGGCCCACTAGCCTACAAAAGACCCAGCAAAGCTGACAAACGAACCAAGTTACTCCAGGGATAACAGCGCAATCTTCTTCAAGAGCCCATATCAAAAAGAAGGTTTACGACCTCGATGTTGGATCAGGACATCCTAATGGTGCAACCGCTATTAAGGGTTCGTTTGTTCAACGATTAACAGTCCTACGTGATCTGAGTTCAGACCGGAGCAATCCAGGTCGGTTTCTATCTATGAATTTAGCCTTGCCCAGTACGAAAGGACCGATAAGGCAAAGCCAATACTACAAGCACGCTTTAACCAAAGATATTTAACCCACATCACCACAAACACCATAAAACCAAGAGAAGGTTAATTAAGGACCACCTTAATAATTACTAAAATCCTACTAAACATTACCAACTCCTTACTCTACATCCTATCAATTCTTATTGCTGTAGCATTTCTCACCTTACTAGAACGAAAACTCCTAGGATATATACAACACCGTAAAGGGCCAAACCTAGTAGGTCCCTTGGGCCTACTACAACCAATTGCCGACGGACTAAAATTAATCACAAAAGAAGCAACGAAACCCACCATATCCTCACCAATCTTATTCACTTTATCCCCTATTATAGCGCTTACCCTAGCGCTAACATCCTGGGCGCCAATACCCATACCATCCCCACTAACAAACATAAACCTCGGACTACTATTTATCATAGCAATATCAGGCATATTCACATATGCCATCCTTTGATCTGGCTGATCCTCTAATTCAAAATACCCCCTCATAGGAGCCATGCGAGCCGTAGCACAAATCATTTCTTACGAAGTAACCCTAGGTTTAATTATCATTTCAATAGCCATTATATCAGGAGGATACTCATTAATACTATTCACAGAAACACAAGAACACATATGGCTCCTACTACCATCATGACCACTAGCAATAATATGATTTACATCCACCCTAGCTGAAACCAACCGATCCCCCTTCGACCTAACAGAAGGAGAATCAGAACTAGTCTCCGGATTCAACGTAGAATTCTCAGCAGGGCCATTTGCACTACTATTTCTAGCAGAATACACCAACATCCTGTTCATAAACACACTATCAACCACAATATTCCTTAACCCAGGCACAACCAACCCCCAACTATTTACCATTAACCTTATAACCAAGACAATGATCCTAACAACCCTATTCCTCTGAACCCGAGCCTCATACCCACGATTCCGCTATGACCAATTAATACACCTACTTTGAAAACAGTACCTCCCCCTCACCCTAGCCATATATCTGCTCAATACCTCCACAAGTCTAGCTTTATGCGGCACACCGCCTCAATGGGGGTGTGCCCGAGTAGGGACTACATTGATAGAGTAGACACGGAGACAATAAACTCCCGCCCCCCAAAATAATAAATAACTCTCCTAGGACCCCCCCCCTACCCCCCCCCACATATTTGACCCGAATCCGACTATAATGTATCTCTTATATTATGTCTTTATTTCACTATGTATAATCATACATTAATGATCTGCCTCACGCCTAATAAACCGGAATTATACTATAATTATTTGTATAAAAAAGTGGTATATTACATACGATTTACTTCCTCATTACCCTAATATTCCATGTTATCTTCGGCTATCCATTATTAGTAACCATGACTATCCCGTGCCTAATGGTGTCCCTTAATCTAATCCAGCCCGTGAAACCCTCTATCCTTCCATTGAAAGCATACAGTCCCGCTTCTCACGTCCATATACTGCTACCCCTCCCTTTATGTCCTTTCCAAGGCCGCTGGTTACACTCTCAAGAGCATCTCAATGGTCCGGAACCACCCCTCCTTACTAGCTTTTTCCAAGGCCTTTGGTCGCACCCTTTATATTGGTACATATCACCTCATGTTCTTATCACGTATGCCAGTTCCACCCCTGGTTGTTCTTTTTATCTCTACCTTTCACCTGACACCCACTTGCCCGTTACCGTTCCCCTCACCGGGGCGTAGACCATCTAGTCCGGGTGGAGCTATATTCTTGGCTATGCACATTCCCTATACCTGGATATATTCTTTATGCTTGATAGACATATTTTTTCCTTGACTGTAAAATTTCATTATTCATTTATTATAAATTTGCCGCAGTAATCAATTTTTCCGCACCCCCATTTTTTAAATTTGAGAAAAAATGATACAGCAAACCTATAACAACCCCAACACCCCAAAATCCCATAGAATTATTTTTACACCTTCCCCCCCCTCCCCGAACGCCCCCGTGAAAATAATTTACTATAAAAATAGCAAACACTTATCTTAGAACCGCATATTTAACTTTCTTTTCCGAGAAAACATTTCAAATGCCAGAATAACCCCCCACACAAAATAGTTATTTCACCAACTACTTTAATAATGTCCCAAATTTTTATATAATTAAGGTAGCAAAGCCAGGCCATGCAAAAGGCTTAAAACCTCAACACAGATGTTCAAATCATCTCCTTAATATCTAGGGGGTCAAGACTCGAACTTGATCCAGAAAGCCCAAAACTTTCTATACTACCAATATACTACCTCCTACAGTAAGGTCAGCTAAATAAGCTATCGGGCCCATACCCCGAAAATGCCACAACCGGCCCCTACTAATTAACCCAATATCCTGACTAACAATCACAACAAGCATCACCCTAAGCACCACTATAGTTACATCAACCACGCACTGACTTATAACTTGAGCCTGCCTAGAAATCAACACCCTATCTATAACCCCCCTTATCTCAAAAGCCAACCACCCCCGAGCAACAGAAGCAGCAACAAAATACTACCTGATCCAAACCATAGCCTCTACCGCTATACTATTTGCAGCCACAATAAACGCCATAAAAACCTCCCACTGAGAAATACACCTCACAACAGAACCAATAGCAACTACAATTATCACCCTGGCCTTAATAATAAAAATGGCAGCTGCCCCTTTCCACTCCTGACTTCCAGATGTATCACAAGGCACAACAACCATAACAACTCTAGTTATTCTAACCTGACAAAAGATTGCCCCACTAACAATCCTATTAACCACCCACAATAAAACAAACATCACACTAATTCTCCTATCCGCAATACTATCTATTACAGTTGGGGGTCTTGGAAGCCTAAACCAAACCCAGCTACGAAAACTAATAGCCTTCTCATCAATCGCTCACACAGGCTGGATCCTAGCCACCATCACAATAGCACCAAAAATCTCAACCCTAACCTTCATAATCTATATCATAACCACCACCCCAGCACTACTATTAATCAACACTACAACATCAATAACAATCAAAGATCTAGGAACTATATGAACCAACTCACCATACACCATAATAGTCCTATCCCTAACCCTACTCTCCATAGGAGGACTTCCCCCCCTTTCAGGATTCATACCAAAATGACTAATTCTAAACAACCTAACCTCTATAAACATAATTGTAGAAGCTACCCTAATAGCCATAACCTCATTACTCAGCCTATACGTCTACATACGACTGATATACCTATCATCAATAACACTACCACCACACACCACCACCATACCACTAAAATGACGGACATCAAACAAAAAACACCCCCTAGGGACCTCAACACTAACAATAATAACAATCCTCCTTCTACCACTATCACCAAATATATAGAAGCTTAAGTTATATTAAACTAGGAACCTTCAAAGTCCCAAAAAAAGACTACTTTAGTTTCTGCTTAGAGCTTGCAGAAACACTACATTTACTGCTTGCAACACAGATGTTTTAATTAAACTAAAGCTCTCTAGACTAGCGGGCCTCGATCCCACAAAAACTAATTAACAGCTAGCTGTCCAAACCGGCGGACTTTAATCTAGCTTCTCCGTTTTTGGACGGGGGGGAAAAACGGAGAAACCCGGGGCAGCTGCCAACTTCAGATTTGCAGTCTGACATGTTATACACCTCCGGGCTTGGTAGCAAGGAACATCCTATTCATAATTTTACAGATTACCGCCTAAATCAGCCATACTACCTGTGTTCATCACTCGTTGACTATTTTCAACAAACCACAAAGACATCGGAACCCTATACTTATTATTTGGCGCATGATCAGGCCTGGTCGGGGCCTGCCTTAGCATCTTAATACGAATAGAACTAACTCAGCCCGGATCACTACTGGGCAGTGATCAAATCTTTAATGTTCTAGTTACAGCCCACGCATTTATTATAATTTTCTTCATGGTCATACCAATTATAATCGGCGGCTTTGGTAACTGATTAATCCCACTAATAATTGGAGCCCCCGATATGGCCTTTCCACGTATAAACAACATAAGCTTCTGGCTTCTACCGCCTGCACTACTTCTATTACTATCATCCTCCTACGTTGAAGCAGGAGCAGGCACAGGATGAACTGTATATCCACCCCTCTCGGGGAACCTAGTACACTCAGGACCATCAGTTGACCTAGCAATTTTCTCCCTTCACCTAGCAGGCGCCTCCTCCATCCTGGGCGCAATCAATTTTATTACAACATGTATTAACATAAAACCAAAGTCCATACCAATATTCAACATCCCCTTATTTGTCTGATCCGTACTAATCACAGCCATCATACTACTTCTAGCATTACCAGTGCTGGCCGCAGCAATTACCATACTATTGACGGACCGAAACCTCAACACCTCTTTCTTTGACCCCTGCGGAGGGGGGGACCCGGTACTATTCCAACACCTATTCTGATTCTTTGGCCACCCAGAAGTATACATCCTTATTTTACCCGGATTTGGCATTATCTCAAGTATCATTACATTCTATACAGGAAAAAAAAACACATTTGGATATACAAGTATGATTTGAGCAATAATATCTATTGCTGTTCTAGGCTTTGTTGTTTGAGCCCACCACATATTTACCGTCGGACTAGATATTGATAGCCGAGCCTACTTTACAGCAGCAACAATAATTATTGCTATCCCAACAGGAATTAAAGTGTTCGGCTGATTAGCTACTTTAGCAGGCGGCCAAATTAAATGACAAACCCCAATTTACTGGGCCCTTGGGTTCATTTTCCTTTTTACTGTTGGGGGTATAACCGGAATTATTCTAGCAAACTCTTCCCTAGACATCGTATTACACGACACCTACTATGTAGTAGCACATTTTCACTATGTGCTGTCTATAGGAGCAGTGTTCGCCATTATAGGCGGACTTACTCATTGATTCCCCCTCTTTACAGGCTACACCCTAAATCAGACAATAACAAAAACCCAATTCTGAGTAATGTTTGTAGGGGTTAACATAACATTCTTCCCACAGCACTTCCTAGGACTGTCCGGTATGCCACGACGATACTCAGACTTTCCAGATGCCTTCACCCTATGAAACACAATATCATCTATCGGGTCTACCATCTCTATGGTAGCAGTACTTATATCCCTATTCATCGTATGAGAAGCACTAACATGTAAACGAGAAATCCAAATACCGCTTGGAAAAAAAACGCACGTTGAATGGTTCTTTGGCTCCCCACCACCATACCACACACACACAGAACCATCATTTATACTAAACAACACCTACGCCCCAATCCGAAACCTTATTTCATATATAGAATGACCATGGCCCGAGAAAAGGCGGGACTAACCACCATCTGTTAATTTCAAGTTAACCGCATATTATGCTTTCTTCCCGAGAACCTAGTAAACACATTACGTGGCTTTGTCGTGGCCAAATCACAGCCCCTGTGGTCCTCAATGCCACATGCAGGCCAACTATCCCTACAAGAAGCCATAGGACCAACAATAGAAGAAGTAGTCTTCCTACACGATCATGTCCTCTTACTCACCTGCCTAATAACCATAGTAATCACAATATTCACACTAACCGCAACCACAACAACCTTAACTCACAATGACCCCACAGAAGAGGTAGAGCAGCTAGAAGCAGCCTGAACAGTTGCCCCTATTATAATCCTAATCCTAACGGCCCTACCATCAGTCCGGTCCCTATACTTAATAGAAGAAGTATTTAACCCCTATTTAACCATTAAAGCAACTGGACATCAATGATACTGAAACTACGAATATTCAGACAATGTTAAAATATCATTCGACTCATACATAATCCAAACAAAAGACCTACAACACGGCTCACCCCGACTACTTGAAGTAGACCACCGCATAGTTTTACCAGCAGGCTTACAAACCCGCATTGTAGTGACCGCAGAAGATGTCCTTCACTCATGAACAATCCCCTCGCTTGGAGTAAAAGTAGACGCAGTCCCAGGACGACTTAACCAACTCCCACTAGCTACATCACGAGTCGGCATTTTTTATGGACAATGCTCAGAAATCTGCGGGGCAAACCACAGCTTTATACCAATTGCAATAGAAGCAACCCCACTACACCACTTTGAACAGTGACTAGTCTCAGAACAATCACTGAGAAGCTTTTATAGCATTAGCCTTTTAAGTTGAAGAAGAAGTCACCTTCCTCAGTGACATGCCACAACTAGACACAGTTTACATTCTTATAACCTACCTGTGAACCTGATTAATACTATACTTAGCCGCACAAAAAACTAAAACTTTCCTAATAACAACACACCCAATAATCTGCCTCACGCCTAATAAACCAACACCTCAGCTATCATGACTATAAATATATTTGAACAATTCATAAGCCCAGAACTACTAATAATCCCAACAGCCCTATTATCAATACTAGTCCCAATCCTCCTAATCCACCATAAACCTAAACTTCTTGGAAACCGCATAACAACAGCAATCTGTTGATTACTAAAAACAATTATATCAAATATAACTAACCAGCTAACCCCAAACGGACAAAAATGATGCCAAATCCTAACCGGCTTACTCCTTATAATCCTGTCATCAAACCTATTAGGGCTCCTACCCTATACATTTACATCAACATCCCAACTATCAATAAACATAGCCATAGCCATCCCACTATGAATAGCCACTATTATTACCGGAATAACAAAAAACCCATCTACCACATTAGCCCACATACTACCAGAAGGCTCTCCAACCCCCCTAATCCCATTTATAATTATCATCGAAACAATCAGCCTATTAATACGACCCCTGGCGTTGGGGGTACGATTAACCGCCAACATCACAGCCGGCCACCTACTCATAACAATAGTTAGCACAACCACATTAAACCTTATTACCACACACATTACTTTAAGCATTATAGCATACCTTCTACTATTCCTGCTCTGCATCCTAGAACTAGCAGTAGCCTGTATTCAAGCCTATGTCTTCGTACTACTAATCATCCTATACCTCCAAGAAAACACATAATGACCCACCAACTCCACCAATATCACTTAGTAGACCCCAGCCCATGACCTCTAACAGGAGCCATAGGCTCTTTACTCCTAGCCTCCGGACTAGCAATTTGATTTCACACTAACAACACAACACTACTAAAAATGGGATTACTGACTCTACTACTAACCATATTCCAATGGTGACGAGACGTAATCCGAGAAAGCACCTATCAAGGACACCACACAAACGGCGTACAAAAAAACATACGATACGGCATAATTCTATTCATTACATCAGAAGTGTTCTTCTTCCTTGGTTTTTTCTGAGCTCTATACCACGTAAGCTTAGTCCCTACTCCCGAACTAGGGGCAGAGTGACCACCAACTGGAATTACACCGCTCAACCCAATAGAAGTACCACTATTAAACACAGCCGTGCTCCTCTCATCTGGAGCAACCATTACATGATCACATCATACAATAATAAAAGGAAATAAAAAAGAAGCAACTTTTGCCCTAATACTAACCATCATCCTCGGGGTCTATTTCACAGCCCTACAAGCATCAGAATATATAGAAACCCCATTCACCATCGCAGATAGTGTATACGGGTCATTATTTTTCGTAGCTACAGGGTTTCACGGGCTCCACGTTATAATCGGCACCTCCTTTCTAATAATCTGCGCACTCCGCCTTGCCAAACACCACTTTACAACCACACACCACTTTGGATATGAAGCAGCAATCTGATACTGACACTTTGTTGATATTGTTTGACTATTTCTGTATATCTCAGTTTACTGATGAGGGTCCTATTTCTTTAGTATAACAGTACAAATGCCTTCCAAGCACTAAGACCCCAACGGGAAGAAATAATTAACCTCATCACTCTTATCACTTTAGCCTTAGTAACAACAACCGCACTCTATGCAATCAACACCTACACAACCATAAAACCAGATATTAATAAGCTTTCACCCTACGAATGCGGCTTTGATCCACTAGGAAACGCCCGAACCCCTATCTCCATCCAATTCTTCCTAGTAGCCATTCTATTTATCCTCTTTGACTTAGAAATCGTACTACTTCTTCCAACACCATGAAGCATAAACACTAGCCCCTCAAACGCAACTATCGTATTAATTACTACACTAGTAACAGTTCTAACACTGGGCTTATTATATGAGTGACTACAAGGCGGACTAGAATGAACCGAATACCGTGGTAGTCTAATAGACATTTGATTTCGACTCAAAAGAACTTACTAATCACAAGCCACAGTAGTGGAACTAATAAAAATAACCATATACGCAACTTTTATAATTACTATCATCACCCTATCACTACAACAAAAACACCTAATATTGGCCTTAATGTGCGTAGAAACAATAATGCTTATCGTATTCACGATACTAGTTACATTCAACTCCGCCTCCCTGGCCACAACACAAACCCCAATACCAATCATCCTTCTAACCATCTCAGTGTGCGGAGCAGCCGTTGGCCTAAGCCTAGTAGTTGCAATCACACGAACCCATGGAAGCGACTTTCTAAAAAATCTAAGCCTTTTATAATGTTAAAAATCACCTTCATAACCATAATACTAATCCCAACAGCCCTAATGACAAAACCTAGTCTACTTTATCAAACAACCACCTCCTACTCATTTATAATCGCCCTATTCAGCTTAAGCCTCATAGAACCAAACTCAAACACACACCTACACCTTGACACAACATCAGCCCCACTACTATTACTGTCTTACTGACTTATACCAATGACAATAATAGCCAGCCAATATGCAATACACAAAGAACCACTACAACGACAACGAACCTTTCTACTAACACTCACACTCCTACAGCTATTTATCTCTCTAACATTCATAGCCTCAAACATCACCCTAATATACATTATATTTGAAGCAACTCTAGTTCCAACTCTAATCATCATTACGCGATGAGGACAACAAACTGAGCGCCTAACCGCAGGCACATACTTCATAATATACACACTAACAACCTCAATGCCACTACTAATAGCTATTCTATTTATCAACAACACAACAAACACCCCGACCTTTTTTATACAAATAATACAACCAACAAGCCCCTGGACAGAACTAATACTATGACTAGCCTGTCTTGGGGCTTTTTTAGCAAAAATACCCATTTACGGACTTCATCTATGACTCCCAAAAGCCCATGTAGAGGCCCCAATTGCAGGCTCAATAGTACTAGCCGCCATCCTATTAAAGCTAGGAGGATACGGCATCATCCGAATAACACAAATTCTACCAACAATAAAAACAGACCTCTTCCTACCATTCATTATCCTAGCCCTCTGGGGGGCAACCTTAGCCAACCTCACCTGCCTTCAACAAACTGACCTAAAATCCCTAATCGCATACTCCTCCATTAGCCACATAGGCTTAGTAATCGCTGCAACTATAATCCAAACACAATGAAGCCTATCGGGGGCCATAGCCCTAATAATCGCCCACGGGTTCACCTCATCAGCACTATTCTGCCTAGCTAATACCACCTATGAACGAACCAAAACTCGCATTATAATCCTTACACGAGGGTTTCACAACATCTTACCAATACTCACAGTCTGGTGACTGTTAATCAACCTGATAAACATCGCAACCCCACCAAGTATAAACTTTACAGGAGAACTACTAATTGCATCATCCCTATTTAACTGATGCCCAACAACAATTATCTTATTCGGACTATCAATACTAATCACAGCATCATACTCCCTACACATATTCCTATCGACACAAACAGGCACCCCAACACTAAACACAGCAACACACCCGACACACTCACGAGAACACCTCCTTATAACACTACACATCCTCCCTTTAATACTAATCTCACTAAAACCAGAATTAGTTATTTAGTGTGCGTAATTTAAAAAAAATATCAAGCTGTGACCTTGACAATAGGAATTAACCCTCACACACCGAGGGTGGTATAAGACCTGCTAACTCTTTAATCTGGAAATAACAACCAGCCCCCTCTACCAAAGGATAATAGCATTCCACTGGTCTTAGGCACCAAAATCCTTGGTGCAAATCCAAGTGGTAGAAATGAGCCTAATAACCCCAACAATCACTTTAACAATTATTCTGTCCCTAATAATATCCACCATACAGTCACACAATAATACCAAAAACAACCTAATATTACTCTTCCTCATCAGCTTAATCCCAATTAACCAATTATTAAACAACAACGAACTAACACTAACACTCACGCCACTAATCATCACACCAACAGAAAACATCAACATTTCCACTACCCTAGACACAACATCACTATTATTTATCCCAGTGGCCTTATTCATTACATGATCCATCACAGAATTTTCCATTTGATATATAACCACAGACCCAAACATTAACAAATTCATTAAGTACCTACTAACATTCTTAATCACAATACTAGTAATTATTACAGCAAATAACATATACCAACTTTTTATTGGGTGAGAGGGTGTAGGAATTATATCTTTCTTACTTATCGGGTGATGACATGGGCGCCAAGACGCTAACGCTGCCGCCCTTCAAGCCATTATCTATAACCGCATCGGAGACATCGGCCTTATTATAACAACCGCCTGATTAATAACAACATCATCAATCAACATACAAGAACTTATAGCCCAACACGAAACAATAAACATCATCCCACTAGCCGGACTAGTAGCGGCAGCTGCCGGAAAATCCGCACAATTCAGCCTCCACCCATGACTCCCATCAGCCATAGAAGGCCCAACACCCGTATCAGCCCTCCTTCACTCTAGCACAATAGTGGTGGCCGGGGTATTCCTATTAATTCGACTACACCCAATCATACACAACAACAAAACCATACTAACCTGTTGCCTAGTCCTGGGGGCAACAACAACAATATTTGCTGCTGCAGCAGCGACCACCTATTTCGACATCAAAAAAATCATTGCACTATCCACTACAAGCCAACTAGGCCTAATAATAACAATAATCGGACTAAATCAACCAACCCTAGCATTCCTACATATAATTACCCACTCTTTCTTTAAAGCAATACTGTTCCTGTGCTCAGGGTCATATATCCACAACCTAAATAATGAACAAGACATCCGCATAATAGGAGGACTACTAAAAACCATACCAATAACCTCATCATTCCTAACCATCGCCAGCCTATCACTAATAGGGATACCGTTCCTATCCGGGTTCTACTCAAAAGACACCATCATTGAAACACTAGCCAACTCCCACACCAACTCATGAGCTATTATAATCACAATGGTCGCTACAATCCTATCTGCTTGCTATAGCACACAAATTATACTATCCACAATCACAGGACAACCACGAACCACCCCCACCACCCACAAGGAAACAAAAAACATCGCCTACCCGCTTACCCGCCTAATACTTACATCAATCCTAGTAGGAACCATAACAAAAATCTCAACCCTACAAACCACAACAACAGTAACCATACCAAAAATAATCAAACTTATAGCACTTGTCTCTACCATAATTGGAGTTATACTATCAATAGACCTATCTCACACAACCCGCCACCTAAAACCTCACAAACCCAACAAACAAAGTATGTTCTTCAACCAACTAGCATTCTTCAACATCCCACACCGAGCTCTCACAGCCAACGCCTTAAAAATCAGCCAACAAACCTCCACAGAACTAATAGACCTGTGGACCTTAGAACTCTTAGGACCAAAAGGCCTATCAAACACATTCACCCACACAATTCACCTTTTAACACAACAAAAAAATATAATCAAAAACTATATAGCTATCTTTACCATAACTATAATAATCGTACTACTATTCTCCTACGCCTAAAAGGCCGCAAACCCCCCAATCGCGATCAACTTAAAACAACTAAAATAGAAAACAACACAACTAACAACCCCCAAGAACATACAACCAAGCCCACACCACCACTGAAATAAAAAACACCAGCCCCATTAGCCTCTAAACACACTAAATCCCCCCAGTTAACATAAACCAATGAGCCCCCCATCTCACCTACTAACAACCACCATAAGACAACAAGTAAAAAAAACATAAAAGCAATAGAATACTTAACACCCCCAACACCAGAAACACCACCATCTTTCTCAACACTAACACAATACCCAAAAACCACAACTAAACCCCCCAAGTACACAATATACATTACCAATGCCGCAAACGTACGACCTAAAAAAACTATAAAAACACAACAAAAAAAGGAAACCCCCATTAAAGCAATCACCCCCTGATAAGGAACATATACCACACCCAAAACCACAACACTCAAGACTAAAAACACCAAAACCAAACTAAAAAAATAATTCATCAAAACCATAATTCTTGCTCTACTGAGACCTGCGGTCTGAAAAACCACCGTTGTAAATCAACCACAAAAACATGTCCAACCAACACATACTAATACTATTTAATCTCCTACCTGTAGGCTCAAACATCTCAACCTGATGAAACTTCGGATCCATACTACTAACCTGCTTAGCCATACAAACCGTAACTGGGTTTTTCCTAGCCATTCACTATACTGCCAACATTGACCTCGCTTTTTCATCCATCGTCCACATCACCCGAGATGTCCCATACGGATGAATCATACAAAATCTTCATGCAATCGGCGCATCCATATTCTTTATCTGTATTTATATCCACATTGCACGAGGACTATACTATGGGTCATACCTCAACAAAAATGTATGACTATCAGGAACCACATTATTATTTATCCTAATAGCAACAGCCTTCTTTGGCTACGTCCTACCATGAGGACAGATATCATTCTGAGCTGCAACAGTAATCACCAACCTACTAACAGCAGTACCGTACATTGGCACAACACTAACCAATTGACTTTGAGGGGGTTTCTCAATTAATGACCCAACACTTACCCGATTCTTCGCCCTACACTTTATCCTTCCATTCACCATCATCTCAATATCTTCAATCCATATTATACTATTACACAAAGAAGGCTCTAGTAACCCCCTAGGAACAAACTCAGACATTGACAAAATTCCATTCCACCCATACCACTCCCACAAAGACATCCTAATACTAACCATCATACTTACCTTAATATTTACCATCATATCCTTCACCCCAAACATATTCAATGACCCAGAAAACTTCTCAAAAGCCAACCCCTTAGTAACACCACAACACATTAAACCAGAATGATATTTCTTATTCGCTTACGGCATTCTACGGTCCATCCCTAACAAACTAGGAGGAACTATAGCCCTTGTACTATCTGTAGCCATTCTATTTACAGTACCATTCACCCACACCTCCCACATACGATCCATAACATTCCGCCCACTAACACAACTAATATTCTGAACCCTTGTAGCCACATTCTTCACAATTACATGAGCAGCCACTAAACCAGTAGAGCCCCCATTCACCCTTATCGGCCAATCAACCGCACTACTGTATTTCTTATTCTTCATTATAAACCCCCTAATCGGCTGATTAGAAAACAAGGTCTCATTTACCAACATGTGCCCTAGTAGCTTAACATTAAAGCATTGTTCTTGTAAACCAAAGCTGGACTCAACCCCTAGAGCATCAAAGAGAGACTTCCCATCTCTAGCCCCCAAAGCCAGTATTTTAACTTAAACTACTCTTTGCCAAAATAATAAATAACTCTCCTAGGACCCCCCCCCTACCCCCCCCCACATATTTGACCCGAATCCGACTATAATGTATCTCTTATATTATGTCTTTATTTCACTATGTATAATCATACATTAATGATCTGCCTCACGCCTAATAAACCGGAATTATACTATAATTATTTGTATAAAAAAGTGGTATATTACATACGATTTACTTCCTCATTACCCTAATATTCCATGTTATCTTCGGCTATCCATTATTAGTAACCATGACTATCCCGTGCCTAATGGTGTCCCTTAATCTAATCCAGCCCGTGAAACCCTCTATCCTTCCATTGAAAGCATACAGTCCCGCTTCTCACGTCCATATACTGCTACCCCTCCCTTTATGTCCTTTCCAAGGCCGCTGGTTACACTCTCAAGAGCATCTCAATGGTCCGGAACCACCCCTCCTTACTAGCTTTTTCCAAGGCCTTTGGTCGCACCCTTTATATTGGTACATATCACCTCATGTTCTTATCACGTATGCCAGTTCCACCCCTGGTTGTTCTTTTTATCTCTACCTTTCACCTGACACCCACTTGCCCGTTACCGTTCCCCTCACCGGGGCGTAGACCATCTAGTCCGGGTGGAGCTATATTCTTGGCTATGCACATTCCCTATACCTGGATATATTCTTTATGCTTGATAGACATATTTTTTCCTTGACTGTAAAATTTCATTATTCATTTATTATAAATTTGCCGCAGTAATCAATTTTTCCGCACCCCCATTTTTTAAATTTGAGAAAAAATGATACAGCAAACCTATAACAACCCCAACACCCCAAAATCCCATAGAATTATTTTTACACCTTCCCCCCCCTCCCCGAACGCCCCCGTGAAAATAATTTACTATAAAAATAGCAAACACTTATCTTAGAACCGCATATTTAACTTTCTTTTCCGAGAAAACATTTCAAATGCCAGAATAACCCCCCACACAAAATAGTTATTTCACCAACTACTTTAATAATGTCCCAAATTTTTATATAATT